ATACAAGATGCTCATTGAATGATAAGAAACCAATTTCCACTTATACAATTTCAGATATTCAAAGATTATACGTTCTGTTCTAGATTAACCAAAATAATAATAATGGGAGTCTCATTTGTATTTGTTAATTGTTATTAGGCTAACAAAAAAAAGACAATAAAAAAGACAGTAGAATTAGGGATTCGGTAGGATTCTCGCATCCCATTGATTTGATGCTTATTTCAGATAATAAGACGAACGAATAGGATGAACAAAAAACCAAAGGAGTTCTACATCAAAAACTTTGACTTTGTACTATGCACATTACTTAAAGCACATTACTTAAACAGTTTTAGAAAGTTATGTAAGTAGGAATGAAGAAATCGAATATGAAAGAGGATACAAAGAACGGAAGGAGTATTGAATTCTAGTTATTTGTATCTCTTGTCTATTTCAATTCTGCTAGATTTTTGAGTCTCTCAACCAACAAATTTAACCTTTTGATATGTGATATGAATTATTAACATTCTTTTTGAACGATAGGAGAAATAAAAAAGATGAAATAGAATCTAATTTTTTTAGATACTTTATCTGAAAAATTCTACCCATCTATTTTCTAGTTTTATAGATGGGGTATATCTCGCCGCAGTGGATAAAAATATTAAATATTATTATGATCCAAACTAGAAATGAATATGAATGTGGATTCCATTCAGCTCAATTAATTTATAGAAGAGAGAAAGTCATACAAATTAATCATGTGCCAGGAACCAGATTTGAACTGGTGACACGAGGATTTTCAGTCCTCTGCTCTACCAGCTGAGCTATCCCGACCAGTCCCAACGGAGCATCCTCATTTTACTCGAAAATGGGGGCTGTGTCAATTAAAAGAAGGAAAGGGAATTCCCAAGTTTTATTTAGGTACTGAAATTGCTTGGCTTGGATCTTAAAAAAGAGGACTTTGGGAGTTTCAGTATTAGTGTAATTATATAGATTGTAAATCATTCAAATGGGTATTTCTTGCTCAAGGATGTTCATTTGTATGCATATCATATAGATGTGATAAGAAAAAGGCATTTCCGCACCGATCAATTCTAAGAGAATAGAGTGAATGGATAAGGAATTTTGATCCGATAACAAAAAGAGGGATAGGTAAATCGATAGTTGGGGAGTCAAATAGTTTATTTGGGGATAGAGGGACTTGAACCCTCACGATTTTAAAAGTCGACGGATTTTCCTCTTAACTATAAATTTCATTGCTGCCGGCATTGACATGTGGAATGGGACTCTATCTTTATTCTCGTCCGATTAATCAGTTCTTGAAAAGATTTATCAGACTATGGAGTGAATCATTTGATCAATGAATATTCGATTCTTTATTCAACGTAGAATCGATTCACACCAATTCTTTGTTTTTTCTATGAAAAAACATAGATTCATTCAGGCTGTCATTACTCATTTAATATACTATTCACTACGTATGTATATACGTTTATCCTTCACCTCATCCTTAATACTTATACTTAATACTTACTGAATTTTTGATGGACAGACTTCTCTACTACCGCAGCCAACTCCATTTGTTAGAACAGCTTCCATTGAGTCTCTGCACCTATCCCTTGTTTCATTTTCTGAACCTTTGTTTTCAGACAACAGGATTTGGCTCAGGATTGCCCCCTTTTATTAATTCCGGGGTTTCTCTGAATTTGAAAGTTCTCACTCGGCGGGTTTCCATACCAAGGCCCAATCTAATTAAGTCCGTAGCGTCTACCAATTTCGCCATATCCCCCCTCATTTTGCGTTGAGATTCGAATTTCATTGTGATGTCGTTTCTTTTTTTCGTTCATTTATACTGGAATCGTTGAATTCATTAAATACCGGATTCCTATCTCGAAAAAGTGTTTTATTTTATCTCTTACCTATTTTCTATAGGACTATAGTAGAACCCTATTTGGATTTGGTACAACCGATTATGATTGTACCATTTCTGTATCTGCAATTCAATATAGATGGATATATATCCTAGGTATATATATCTATCTGTCACATTTTCGATGTAATTTTGAATACTTGAAGGGTCGATTCTCTTTTTGTCGTCTTAATTTCCGCCTTTCCTACTTACCTCTTTATGACTGAAAGTGGGTAATGTCTCATTAGTTAAAACTAACCATTCGTAATTCGAAATAAACGAAATAAATAAATATAAAATAAATATATTATATATAAATATAATATAAATATATGTAAATATAAATATAATAAAAAATATAATAAATATATGGAAATATGATATGGAATCAAATAAAATAATACAATAAAAAATAAGAATAAGTTCAAAAGTAATTTGAATTCAAAAAGGAAAACTTTAATTATCTAAAACTCAAAAATAATAAAAGATATATCAAATTTCATAATATTAGAATTGTAGTAGTGATAAATAAATCGAAATTCTAGATCGCTCTATTAATCGTTGTGTTCTATAATATTCAATATTGATTTGAAATTCGATTATTTTCTATAT